TTTTTCTTTTCGTATGATTTTGCTTACTATACCTGCTGCTGTAGCATTATAAACCGTATTGTTACTTTTTGTCCCGTCGGGATAAATCTGGCCCCTTCCCCTGTTACCACCTACGTATATTGGGTATTTTAAGAAGTGAACATCTTTATTAGTCGCGGGATCCGGGGAAAGAATAGGAAAAGTGATTTCACTATATTTCTTACCAGGAACAGGCCCTATCACAAGAATATTTTTTTTAGTGGGGCCGTAATTCTGAAAAGATAGATTGCCTATCTTTTCTTTCATCTCGGGAGAAATACGACTGGGGGGGGCTAATTCAAACCCCTCCGGTAAAATAAGAACGGCCCCTACATTCAACCCCCCCTTTTTACCATTAGCAAGAACTTGTTTCAGTTGCATATCATAAGGAATTCTAACAACTGCTTCAAACACAGTATCAGGAAGTACCGCTTGCGGAACCTCAATATCCACAGGTTTATTAGCTAAATGGCAATTGGCGCATACAATACGACCAGTGGCTTCTCGTGGATTTTCAAAACCCTGCTGCGCAAAAATGGGATATGCATTTGAAATGGAGGCCCGAGTTATTATATATATCATGAGTGATACGGAAATGAATCGAGTAATCTCTTCCTTTATCGAAGAAAAAGTATTTCTAATTTGCATGGTCCAATCGTTGATCCCGAAAATTTCTACAATAAAATTGGGTAGGTCGCTAGTATAGTTCCCTATCCACGATTTTGCTATTTACTGAAATAATTTTACTGGAATATAGGAGGAATCCTCTGAATGGGTAGAAAGAGTAAGGTAAGTACGACCTGGAATGCTTTGCTTAGGTACAAAGTAAGAAACATTCTAATTGACTCGTTTTTCAGTCATTCATTGAATGATAAATCACTACAAGTGACGGAGATACACGATTTAAATAAAGGAAAATCCAATATTTGAAAATTGTATCTAGAATGACTGGAAAAGTGGAAACAAGACCAGATATAATTTGATCATTATGAAAAAATCCAAAATCGTTGTAGACATAGCCAATCATTAGTTCCCAACCGTGGGGCGAATGGAATCCGATACATAAATCAGTTACTAAAAGAATGGAAAAGGCTTTTATTGTGTCGCTTAAATTATATAGGAATTCTTGAACCCAAGAATTAAGAAAAACAAGTTCTTCATTACCCAGAATAGAATAAGCACTTAGAATAACGAAACAGATTAGATTTGTCGAGAAGTGCAAAATTGTATGGATATGATCCTCATCGTGTATCTTGATGAATTGGATTGTTTCTTTGTGGACCCCCATACGAAACTTTTGTAGATGTCTTTCCGGGAATTCCTTTACCATTTCATCCAAGAGGAATAGCTCCTCTAATTCTATGAATTTTTCTAGAATACTCTTTTCTTGAATATCGTTCAAAAAAGTTTCGGATTGCCTAGTATTCCACCAATTAGTAATCCAAGATTCTAGACCTTTTTGAAATGAGAGAGTGATCCACCGGGGCAAAAAGACTACAAATACTATAAATGAAAGATATCGAAGGGGAATGGATACGCTCTTTTTTGTCATTTTTTCATCTGTGAATTGTCACCTCATTCGTTGACTCTATGCGATCTAATATTTCTATCAAGCATAAGTTCGTATCGCGCCTATTAATTATTAATCGAGCCCCCGTTTTTTAGTTGTGATTCAGAGGTTAGTCCTTGAATCTAGTGTAGAAAAAATACAGAAATAGAAGAAGAATCTTCTTCGAATTCGAATTCAAATGAAGAAATAATAAAAAAATAGATTGTTTCCAGATATCTTAATTGATCAAATATTCGAAGTAATTACTCCCCTTTGATGAATGCCCGAAAGATTCAAATAAAGATTCCAATAATGAATATTTTTCGGATTTCGAAATGAAAGAACTTCCTGTTTATTAAAAAAGAAAATATCAAATATTTCGAAAAAAAAAAATTGACAGACAAAAAAAAAAGAAAATATCAAATATTTCGAAAAAAAAAAATTGACAGACAAAAACAAAAAAAGGTTTCGTTTTAGATTATGGCCGCTACGTACACGTTTGCCTTGTTTTGGCCCCACGAGGCGTTCTGAAGAAACTTTAATTAAGTAAGTTATGCTTATAGAAAAAAAGAGGATTCTTAGGGGTTTTCCTCTTGCTGAGAAAGCATTTATTTTGCAGTTTCTTTTTTTCAAAATACTTCAATTGGTACACGCAAGAAATAGGCCAATTCCGCAGCCTTTTGCTCAATTTCCCGTGGAGTCAAATTCTCATCAGTACGAGTCAAGGGAACGTCTCCCAGGCCTCTGATTTCCATATAAAGGACACGACGAGCATAAATACCCTCTTTTACTTCTATTCTGATGGACTGAATATCTTTCATAAGGAATCGTAAAAAGATGCGGCGATTTTTTCCAGGAAATCCCCAACGAAAAATGCACACTATTCCTTCTTTTCTATCAAATCGATCATAACCGCTACCTACATTCCATGTAATTGTGCACCACAAATAGGAACTAATAAAGAGACCCGCGATCCCATAGAAAGACATTACGATCCCTTGTGGGAAAAAAATGATTTGTTGAGATGGAAAGAAGGATATCAAATTCTTATCAAGATAACTAGAAATTCCAACCAATAAGAATCCTAATGAACCTAAAAAAAGGATAAAGGCCCAGCAGAAATTACTTGTTTTGCGAGATCCTGCTATAAATTCTATCCATATATATTCTGATCGCCAACTCATACATAGTAGATCCAGTTGCATTTTATGGAATAACAAAAAAAAAAATTCACTTTACTTTTTTTCCGAAGTAACTCTCATCAACTAGTACTATTCTGATGTGAACTTTTAGTAGTAATTAATCGAATTGGTTAGATATAATAAAATAAAAGCATCCCCTTCATATGATTCCCTATCAATAGCTACATATATATGGATAGATTTACTTTAATTTCAGACATGAGTTCGGATCCCAGCCTATTTTTTTTTTTTTATTGCTAGAATTCGTTTGTCCATATATCATGTTTACGCATGTATAAGATCTTTTTCATTTATGTTCGGAGAAAGCCACCTGTTATTGTTATACAATATTCTACTAACCTTGTTCGCTAAGTCTTGAAAAAAAAAACTAGATGAGATTTGACCACATCAGATTTAAAAAATCTTTTTTTTTTGAACATGAAGAGATAAAGAGGCCATTGCAATTGCCGGAAATACTAGGCCCACTAAAGGCACAAAAAAAGAGGGTAAGTTGTTGAGAATTGTCATAGAATGGGGTACCTCGATTTAATATTTGTACCTGTTATTGTTATAAGGATATCTTATAATAATTATAATTCATATTATAATTCGTATATTAGTATACTAAGTATATCGAAGTGAGTACATATAATAAGTGCAAGCAATGTCGAACTAAATAAACGGACTTATTCATCTTTCTACATGAAATAGATGTATGTATGATAATCCACTTTCTTTATTATTCTTACTTCTTTTATTTTTATATTGTTCTTATCTTCTTCTTCTAATTTCTGTTTTAATAAAAAAAGAGTCTCTTAAAAATTTAAAAATTCCCGAAAGATTCGTTAGAATCCGACCCAAGAGCAGGAATTCTTATAAAAAGGGGACTTCTTGGGAGATATAGAAAGATGCAAGATTCTATATTTTCTATATTTTAATTATATACATATAGAAGAGGCGAACAGAACACGAAATTCGTTTTATTTGCCTTGCCTCCTAATTCGAAGGAAGAATTCGCTGTTTATGTTGTTGTTTTTTTACCGATATTGCTGATTAGTAATATCGGTAAAAAAAACAACAATTATCCGCATGATTCTTTCTACAATTAAATCTTATGTCACCAAATAAAAATTCATTTTTTTCGGTTTTTTTTTTTTGATTCTGATAAACTAACTAACTAGTTGTTCGCCACAAAAAAAAAGTTGAACTCAAGACTCTACTTGATTTAATTTTTATTGAAAGGAAAAAAGGCGTGGAGCTGAAATAGCTCACTCAGAACACCTTTTAAAAGGTTACGTGGTACGATTGGATCGAATAAGCCCTTATGGAATAAATATTCAGCCGCTTGTGAACCTTCAGGTACTGTCTTATTCAATGTTTGTTCAATTACTCTTTTACCCGCAAATGCAATATAGGCATTAGGTTCGGCAATAATGATATCCCCCAACATACCAAAACTCGCTGTTACTCCACCGGTAGTAGGAGATGTAAGAATTGATACATAGAATAACTTTTTATTTGATTGATAATCATATAAAGCAGAAGATATTTTAGCCATTTGCATCAAGCTCAAACTTCCTTCTTGCATGCGTGCCCCTCCGGAAGCACACACTAGAATAAGAGGTAAAAGTTTATTGGTAGCATACTCGATCAAACGGGTGATTTTCTCGCCTACTACGGATCCCATACTACCCCCCATAAACTGAAAATCCATAACCCCAATTGCGACGGGAATTCCGTTTAGTTGACCTGTACCTGTTTGAACAGCCTCTGTTAATCCTGTTTTTTTTTGATAAGAATCAATACGATCTTTATAAGGTTCCTCTTCTGAATGAAATTCAATGGGATCCAGAGAGACCATGCCGTCATCCATCGGATCCCAAGTACCTGGATCAACCGAAAGCTCGATTCTATCTGAACTACTTATTTTCAAATAATATCCGCATTGTTCACAAATATTCATTTTTGACTTCAAAAATTTCTTATAATTTAATCCATAACAGTTTTCACATTGAACCCACAAATGCCTGTATTTTTGAGTTACATCGAGATTATTCGAACTTTTTCTTGTAGTTAAATCACTACCATTCGTACTAGTTTTTATATTGGAACTTTTGCTTTCACTACTATTTCTACTTTCACCACAAATGTAATTATAAATGTAACTGTCACTGTAATTGTTACTACTACTTAAAATGTGACTATCAATACAGATTTGAGACTGAAGATAAGAGTCAACGAAATTATTAATG